TTATTGATGAAATTTCATTTTACAGAATAAAGCTAAACTAAAACTGAACTAAATGATAAATGAAGCGAAGTTTACGGAAGTAGTGTACTTGTACTATAAAGAAAAAAATAAGACATGTATTTGGATAATGAGATGAATTGGACAAATATCCAGACCTTTCTATTCTTCTATATATATATCTATATTCTATATAGATATATTCTATATAGATAGAGAAAAAAGATAAAAAAACTCTTTTCGTGACATAGTTGAAAGTTCCTATAACATAAAAAATCGACAACTTTTTGGAAAAAGAGGGAGAAGTTTTTTCAATATTCTTTTATTTCGGATTTCAAAGGGACATTCTCAATCATGTAAAAACTCGAATAAAATAAATAGAGAAAAGCCGGCTATCGGAATCGAACCGATGACCGTCGCATTACAAATGCGATGCTCTAACCTCTGAGCTAAGCAGGCTCACATAAGAGAAATTAGACATGCATAGGAATTCAATAAACTATTGGAATCTTGGCTATTCATTTAAAAAAGAATACTATATATATATAGTATAAGTATATATATACTTATAAGATTTGCATTCTTAGTGATTCATTATTAGCTAGTAGCTAGTCATAATGAATATCGAAAAATAGAATATAGAATGGAAAGGAAATATTCAATACTCATACTTACTATAGAATATAACGATTAATCTAGCGAGATATAATTTCGATTTCTTTTTCTCAATTATATCAATTAGATTATTCTTTTTAGATTCAATAATTTTGATTTTTGCTTTCAAATCAAAATTGAAAGTATTTTTATTACACTTCTATATTTTATTCCATATCATATAGTTTTTCTATTTAGAAAAAAGAATCGACCGTTCAAGTATTCCAAATTGCATGGGAAAAACGAGCAGAAGAGAGACATATATACGTGGCATATATCCATCTATATTGAATTGCGGATACAGAAATGATAGAATCGTTTTTGATTGGACCAAATGTGGGTTTCCTATAGAAGATGAAACAAGAGAACCAAGAAATCAAAGAAGAGAACAACTTTTTCGAAATAGGAATCCTTATTTAATTTAATGAATTCAACGGTTCCAGTAGAAATGAAGAAATGAAATAATAAAGTAGAACAACATCACAATCAAAATGAGATCCTAATCTCAAAACAAAAAGAAAGGGGGATATGGCGAAATTGGTAGACGCTGCGGACTTAATTGGATTGAGCCTTGGTATGGAAACCTACTAAGTGAGAACTTTCAAATTCAGAGAAACCCCGGAATTAAAAAAATGGGCAATCCTGAGCCAAATCCTGTTTTCCAAAAACAAACAAAGGTTCAGAAGGTGAAAAAGGATAGGTGCAGAGACTCAATGGAAGCTGTTCTAACAAATGGAGTTGACTGTGTTGCATTGGTAGAGGAATCCTTCCATTGAAACTTCCGAAAAGATGAAGGATATACGTATATACCTATATACATACATATAGGTACTGAAATACTCTATCAAATGATTAATAACGACCTGAATCTGTATTTTTTATATAAAAAACGGAAAAATTTGTTGTGAATCGATTCCATATTGAAGAAAGAATGGAATATGCATCGATCAAAGCATTCACCCCACAGTCTGATAGTTCTTTTGAAGAACTAATTAATCGGACGAGAATAAAGATAGAGTCCCATTCTACATGTCAATACCGGCAACAATGAAATTTATAGTAAGAGGAAAATCCGTTGACTTTAAAAATCGTGAGGGTTCAAGTCCCTCTATCCCCAAAAAAGCCCATTTGACTCCTTAACTATTTATCTTATCTTTTTTTTGTTAGTAGTTCAAAATTCGTTATCTTTCTCATTCACCCTACTCTTTTACAAATGGATCTGGGTGAAAAATTTTTCTCTTATGACAAGTCTTGTGATATATGATACATGTACAAATGAACATCTTTGACCAAAGACTCCCCATTTGAACGAGTCACGGTCGATATCATTATTCATACTGAAACTTACAAAGTCTTCCTTTTTTTGAAGATCCAAGAAATTCTAGCACCCGGATAAGACTTTGTAATACCCCTTGAATTGACATAGACCCAAGTTATCTAGTAAACTGAGAATGCGGTATCTGGAATGGTCGGGATAGCTCAGCTGGTAGAGCAGAGGACTGAAAATCCTCGTGTCACCAGTTCAAATCTGGTTCCTGGCACATGATTCATTTGTACGAGTATCTTTTCTACAAATTAATTGATATGAATCGACATACATATGCATTAATAGTCTAGATCATATTACATACTTTCGGTCTTTAGAGAAATACCCCATCTATTTTATAGATGGGTAAAGAAGAGAAATACCCCATCTATTTTATAGATGGGTAAAGAGTTTATTACACAAAGTATGTAACAAAAAGAAATTCTATTTTCTCTTCTTTTTTTCTCTCTCGTTCAAAAAGAAAGTGAATACCTCATACACATATACATATTCGAAAGGTTAAATTGGTTGTTATCCTATCCA